AGAAAAAACTTTATTTTTTTTACGAACCCCAAGAAGATAAATTTAATTCAGAAGAAGAGATAAAAATTTTTAAATTTTTATTTGATGTCGTGATAATGGATAGCAACGATCAAACTCTTATAAAAAATTTACTGGATTTCCATGAAATCAAGAAAAAAGTTCCTCGATGGTCATACAAATTAAAAAGTGAGTTGGAAGAATTGGAAGGCGAAACAGAAGAAAATGTACCTATGGAGCCTGGAATTCGTTCAAGAAAAGCAAAACGTGTAGTGGTTTTTACTGATAAAGAGCCGCATAACGAAATTTATACTAATCTCAAGGATAATAAAAATTCTGATCAAAACAATGAAATGGCTTTGATCCGTTATTCACAACAATCTGATTTTCGTCGAGAGATAATTAAAGGATCCATGCGTTCCCAAAGGCGTAAAACGGTTATTTGGGAATTTTTTCAAGCAAAAGTGCATTCCCCCCTTTTTTTTGATAGAATAGATAAAAATTTTTTTTTTTCATTTGATAAATGGGGGCTAAAAAAAAAAATTATTAGAAATTTCATGTGGAAAAAAAAAAAAAAAACAATTGAAAAAAAAGCAGAAGAACAATCAAAAATAGAAGAACAAAAACGGATAGAAATTGCAGAAACTTGGGATAGCTTCCTATTTGCTCAAATAATAAGAGGTTCTCTCTTAGTAACTCAATCTATTCTTAGAAAATATATTATATTACCTTTATTAATAATAATTAAAAATAGCGTCCGTATGTTATTATTTCAATTTCCTGAGTGGTCCGAGGATTTAAAGGATTGGAAACGTGAAATGCATGTTAAATGCACTTATAATGGGGTTCAACTGTCCGAAACAGAATTTCCAAGAAACTGGTTAACGGATGGTATTCAGATAAAAATCCTATTTCCTTTTTATCTTAAACCCTGGCATAAATCGAAATTTCAATCATCTCAGAAGGCTCGACTAAAAAAAACGAAAGACAAAGTAGAAAAAAACGATTTTTGTTTTTTAACAGTTTGGGGGATGGAAACCGAACTACCGTTTGGTTCTGCACAAAAAAAGCCCTCTTTTTTTGAACCTATTTCTAAAGAATTAAAAAAAAGAATAAAAAAACTCAAAACTAAGTCTTTTCGGGTTTTAAGGATTTTCAAAGAAAGAGCAACAATTTTCCTAAAAGTCGCAAAAGAAATTAAAAACTGGATTATCAAAAACTTTCTTTTTATAAAAGGAAAAATGAAAGACCTTTCAAAACGAAATCTAATTCCATTATTTGGCCTGAGAGAAATATATGAATTAAATGACACTAAAAAAGATTCAATAATGAGTAATCAGATGATTCATGAACTATCTGTTCAAAATAAATCCACGGAGTGGATAAATTCTTCACTCAGCGAAAAAAAAAAAAAAAATTTGATTGATAGAATAAAGACAATCAGAAATAAAATAGAAGAAATTGCAAAAGAAAAACAAAACCTAACTAATAGTTGTAACAAATCGCGTTATGGTTATAAAATAATTAGGTCATCAAAAAAATTTTGGCAGACATTCAAAAGACAAAATACCCGATTAATTCGTAAATCCGTTTTTTTTATAAAATTTTGCATCGAACAACTGTCTATAGCTTTTTTTATAGGTATCTTTAATATTCCAAGAATTACTACACAACTTTTTTTTGAATCAACAAAAACAATTGTTGATAAATATATTTACAAGAATGAAGAAACAGGAGAAAAATTAAAAAAAAAAAATACTATTTATTTTATTTCGACTATAAAAAATTTAATATCAAAAAAAAAAATTTTTAATAATGACCTATGCTCTTTATCACAAGCATATGTATTTTACAAATTATCAAAAATCCAAGTTAGTAACTTTTCGAAATTAAAGGCTGTTCTTGAATATAACATATGCATAACATCCTTTTTTGTTAAGAATCAAATAAAGGATTTTTTTCAAAAACAAGGAATCTTTCATTATGAATTAAAAGATAAAACACTTTTAAATTCCGAAGTAAATCCATGGAAAAACTGGTTACGAAGTCATTATCAATACAATTTACCTCAGGTTGCGTGGGCTAGATTAGTAACCCAAAAAAGTAAAAAGAAAATAAACGAAGACTCTCTAGTTCTAAAGCCAAGTTTAACCAAAGAGGATTCATATGAAAAAAACAAAGTTGATAATTACAAAAAAAAAAAAATTTTTGAAGCGGACTCGTTATTAAATCCAAAACATAATTTAAAAAAAGATTATATATATAATCTTTTTTGCTACAAATCGATTAATTCTAGAGAAAATTTTTTTTTTGACATGTCTATAGGTATTACTCTAGATAAAAGTTTAATCTCTTATTTTCTAGAAAAATATAATATTCAGGGTATGGGGGAAATCCGGCATAGAAAATATTTGGATTGGAGAATTTTAAACTTTTGGTTTAGAAAAAAATTAAATAGTGAGCCCTGGATTGATACCAAGAATAAAAAAAAATATATTAAGACTAAAGTTCAGAATTATCAAAGAGTTGATAAAATAACTAAGACGGGTCTTGCCAATAAAAAAAGAAACTTTTTTGATTGGATGGGAATGAATGAAGAAAAAATAAATCGTCGTATAACAAATTTTGAATTTTTTTTCTTTCCAGAATTTTTATTTTTTTCTAGTACATATAAAAATAAACCTTGGGTGATACCAATTAAATTACTTCTTTTCAATTTTAATGAAAACAAAAATGTTAATAAAAAGATAGCTGGAAAGAAAAAAGGTTTTATACGATCAAATGAAAAAAAATCCCTTCAATTTTATAATCTAAATAAAGAAAAAGAATCGGCGGGTCAAGGAGAGCTTGAATCAGATAAAGAAAAAAAAAGAAATCCTGAACCAGCTCTATCAAAACAAGAAAAAAATATTGAAGAAAATTATGCGGAATCGAAGATAAAAAAACGTAAAAATAAAAAACAATACAAAAGCAATACAGAAGCGGAACTCGATTTATTTCTCACAAGGTATTCGCGTTTTCAATTGCGATGGAATTGTTTTTTTAATCAAAAAATTCTCAATAATGTAAAAATATACTGTCTCTTGGTTAGACTTAAAAATCCAAACGATATAGCGATATCTTCTATTGAAAGAGGGGAGATGAGTCTAGACATTCTAATGATTGAGAAAAATTTCACTTTTGCAAAATTAATGAAAAAAGGAATTTTTATTATTGAACCTGTACGTTTGTCTGTAAAAAACGATGGACAACTTATGATATATAGAACCATAGGTATTTCATTGGTTCATAAAAAGAAACAAAAAAAAAGTAAAAGATACAAAAAAAAATTTGAAAAATCCATTACAAAATATCAAAACAAAACTGTAAATAAAAAAAAAAATAATTATGATTTCTTTGTTCCGGAAAATATTCTATCCCCTAAACGACGTAGAGAATTTCGAATTCTAATTTGTTTCAACTTAAAAAAAAAAAATACGAGGGATATAAATTCAAGATTTGATAAGAATATTCAAAACTGGACCACAGTTTTGCATAAAAAGAAAGATCTTGCTAAGGATAAAAAAAACCTAATTAAATTAAAATCCTTTCTTTGGCCCAACTTTAGATTAGAAGATTTAGCTTGTATGAATCGATATTGGTTTAATACTACTAACGGCAATCGTTTCAGCATGATAAGACTACATATGTATACACGATTTAAAATTAATTAATTATAGATCCTTTTTTACTATGATATAATATATTAAGTTACGGTAACGGTATATGAAAACAACTGTATGCACAAATATTAGGGATTGTTTTAAATTAAATCTTTATACATGAGATTAATTTAATCAATGATAGATACCAATCAGAACAGATACATAAATAAATTAAAAGAATCCTCCTTTTTAGATCTAAATTTATACTTTTAAATAAAATTAAGAATAAGAAGTTGCTGATTAAATTCAGATCCTTGTACAAAAAAAAACCACTATTATTACTGATCAATAAAACTCATATCTTTCAATTCATATAAAAAAGGGAAGGATTTCTTTTTATGATAAAAAATGCATTCATTTCATTTCAAGAAAAAAAAGAAGAAAGCAGGGGATCTGTTGAATTTCAAGTATTCAGTTTCACTAATAAGATACGAAGACTTACTTCACATTTGGAATTGCACAGAAAAGATTATTTATCTCAGAGGGGTCTACGAAAAATTCTGGGAAAACGTCAACGACTGCTGGCTTATTTGTCAAAAAAAAATAGAGTACGTTATAAAGAATTAATTAATCAGTTAAATATTCGGGAATTAAAAACTCGTTAAATTACAAAATTGTGAATTAATTAATTTTTTAGATATTTAATTTTTTGATAAACTTATTTTTCAGCAATATAATTCATGCTAGAACGAATCAAGGAAAAACTTATGAAGAGACCTGTTACAGGAAAAGATCTTATGATAGTCAATATGGGACCTCACCACCCATCCATGCATGGTGTTCTTCGCTTAATTGTTACTCTAGATGGCGAAGATGTTGTTGACTGTGAACCCATATTGGGCTATTTACACAGGGGAATGGAAAAAATTGCAGAAAACCGAGCAATTATACAATATTTACCTTATGTAACGCGATGGGATTATTTAGCTACTATGTTTACAGAAGCAATAACAGTAAATGGACCAGAACAATTGGGAAATATTCAAGTTCCTAAAAGGGCCAGCTATATCAGAGTAATTATGCTGGAATTGAGTCGTATAGCTTCGCATCTGTTATGGCTCGGCCCTTTTATGGCAGATATTGGTGCACAGACTCCTTTTTTCTATATTTTCAGAGAACGAGAATTTATATATGATCTATTCGAATCTGCCACCGGTATGAGAATGATGCATAATTTTTTTCGTATTGGAGGAATTGCGGCTGATTTACCTTATGGTTGGATCGATAAATGCTTGGATTTTTGTGATTATTTTTTAACCGAGGTTGTTGAATATCAAAAACTGATTACACGAAATCCTATTTTTTTAGAACGGGTTGAAGGAGTTGGGATTATTGGTGGGGAAGAAGCAATAAATTGGGGTTTATCCGGACCAATGCTACGCGCATCCGGAATACCATGGGATCTTCGTAAAGTTGATCGTTATGAGTCTTACGATGAATTTGAATGGGAAATTCAATGGCAAAAACAAGGGGATTCATTAGCTCGTTATTTAGTACGACTTAGCGAAATGACAGAATCCATAAAAATTATTCAACAGGCTCTGGAAGGACTTCCGGGAGGTCCCTATGAGAATTTAGAAAGCAGAGGCTTTGATAAAAAAAGGAATCCAGAATGGAATGATTTTGAATATCGATTCATTAGTAAAAAACCTTCTCCTACTTTTGAATTATCGAAACAAGAACTTTATGTAAGAGTTGAAGCCCCAAAAGGGGAGTTGGGAATTTTTCTCATAGGAGATCAAAGTGGTTTTCCTTGGAGATGGAAAATAAGACCACCGGGTTTTATTAATTTGCAAATTCTTCCTGAACTAGTTAAAAGAATGAAATTGGCTGATATTATGACGATACTCGGTAGCATAGATATAATTATGGGAGAAGTTGATCGTTAAAATGATAATTTATGCAACAGAAGTACAAACTATAAATTCTTTTGTTAGATTGGAATCTTTAAAAGAGGTCTACGGACTAATATGGATGTTTGTCCCTATATTTTCTCTTGTATTGGGAATCATAACAGGTGTACTAGTAATTGTGTGGTTAGAAAGAGAAATATCTGCAGGGATACAACAACGTATTGGACCTGAATACGCCGGCCCGTTGGGAATTCTTCAAGCCCTAGCCGACGGGACAAAACTACTTTTCAAAGAAGATCTTCGTCCAGCTAGAGGAAATAGTCCTTTATTTAGTATTGGACCGTCGATAGCAGTTATCTCAATTTTACTAAGTTATTCAGTAATTCCCTTTAGTAATCACTTTGTTTTAGCGGATCTCAATATCGGTATTTTTTTATGGATTGCGATCTCAAGTATTGCTCCTATTGGACTTCTTATGTCAGGATATGGATCAAATAATAAATATTCTTTTTTAGGTGGTCTGCGAGCTGCTGCCCAATCGATTAGTTATGAAATACCATTAACTCTATGTGTTTTATCAATATCTCTACGTGCGATTCGTTCAAATATAAACATTTTTACTATTACGTTTCTTCTAGACGAATAAGTTAAAAACGGAATATATATATTTTTGGGTTAATCTTAATAAAAGGAATTTGATAGTTATATATGAGTGAAAAAAACTGCTCAGAAATTAGCAGTAAAAAAATTTGAGTCTCATTTCCTATGTACAAAGGTTAAACGGAAATAAACATAATCGTAATAATCACTTTACCCCAAGGTTGGTTGATTTAGTCATCCTGGCTTGAAGCGGGTTCAAAATATTAACCGTATGGCGTTTTCACTATGAGTTATATAGATTAACATACATGTATTACAAAGTGAGCGGCAATTAGGTAAAAGTGAGTGGATGGTTAGAAACACCAAAATACACAAAGAATTTGTAATAGAGATTAAACAAATTGCAAAGGATATTTATGCATACCCTAAGATAACAAAAAAAGAAGATTAATTGGGGCTTGAAATTAGTAGAAATGATCAGACAGTACTCCCCAAGATTCCGATTCAGAGTATGCTCCTATCCACCGATAAATGTAATGACTATCAGAAACGAAATAATCTTTTATTTTTTAAGTCCACCAACTTTTTAATAAAAAAGGAAAGAAGAATAGGAACGAAACAAGGATATTTTTTTCATATATTTCGAAAATAAAATAGAATTTCTGTCAGGAATAATAATAAACTAATAGGATGTCTAATTCTTTTTCGTAATTGAAAACCACGATGGGCTGAAATACTTTTTTTTTAACAAGGAGTTTTTTATTAAAGGATTAAGTTATTACTCAACAAATAGAAATTAAAATTTGTAAAGGATGAGATGAATTCCAAAGCGCTTTTTTTTTTGCTTAGAATTTGAGCAGACAGAATTCCATTGGTATAATTGGGACCCCAGATATATTTATATTTAATCTATTTTAGAACACATCATATCCATATAAATAATACTAATCTGGTCCTTAGATTTATTTCTGGCCCCCGAGGAGCCGTATGAGGCGAAGACCTCATGTACGGTTTTGTAATAGCGGTGAGAATAGTAATGTTATCACCGACTAGGATTATCTAACAGTTTAAGTACAGTTGATATAGTTGAGGCACAATCAAAATATGGTTTTTGGGGATGGAATTTGTGGCGTCAACCTATAGGTTTTATCATTTTTCTAATTTCTTCCCTAGCAGAATGCGAGAGATTACCGTTTGATTTACCAGAAGCGGAAGAAGAATTAATAGCAGGTTATCAAACTGAATATTCAGGTATCAAATTTGGTTTATTTTACGTTGCTTCTTATCTAAATCTATTAATTTCCTCATTATTTGTGACAGTTCTATACTTAGGCGGTTGGAATATTTCTATTCCGTATATATCTATTCTGGAGCTATTTGAAAGGGATCAAACTTTTGGAACAACAATTGGTATCTTTATTACACTAGCTAAAACATATTTGTTCTTGTTCATTTCTATCGCAACAAGATGGACTTTACCTAGGCTAAGAATGGATCAACTACTAAATCTTGGATGGAAATTTCTTTTACCTATTTCCCTTGGTAATCTATTATTAACAACTTCTTTCCAACTCTTTTCATTATAAATTGAAAAAGAATCCAATATATTCATTACTTGTTTTAAACAAGAGAAAGAAACAAAGATAAAATTATTCGTAGATAATTACAATATGCTTCCTATGATAACCGGGTTCATGAATTATGGTCAACAAACCCTACGAGCTGCAAGGTATATTGGTCAAGGTTTCATGATTACCTTATCCCACACAAATCGTTTACCTGTAACTATTCAATATCCCTATGAAAAATTAATAACCTCAGAACGTTTCCGCGGGCGAATCCATTTTGAATTTGATAAATGCATTGCTTGTGAAGTATGTGTTCGAGTATGTCCTATAGATCTACCTGTTGTTGATTGGAAATTGGAAACGAATATTAGAAAAAAACGATTGCTTAATTACAGTATTGATTTTGGAATTTGTATATTTTGCGGTAATTGTGTTGAATATTGTCCAACAAATTGTTTGTCAATGACTGAAGAATATGAATTTTCAACTTATGATCGTCACGAATTGAATTATAATCAAATAGCTTTGGGTCGTTTACCAATGTCAGTAATTGACGATTACACTATTCGAACAATTTTAAATTCACCTCAAACAAAAAAAGGGTAAACCCATTAAGTTTATTAAAAAAATAATTCAAATTTTTTGAATTATATTTATATAAAGAATTTAATTAAAAACTTGTATTATATTTATATAAAAATATTAAGTATTAAGGCTCATTCTTTTAATATAATAAATTCGTAATTACTTTATTTAAACAGATAGGTTGAACACTTTAGCATCAAAAAGCGAAACTGTCTAATAATTGTATCTACATAAATTCATATTCATTAGATTCTAATTTCACTCTATTAGAAACATATAAAAAAAAAAATTCCCCGGTTAAATTAATAAAATCATGAAAAGGGTTTCTATTTTTTTCTTATTTTAATAATATAATGGATTTGCCTGGACCAATACATGATTTTCTTTTAGTTTTTCTGGGATCCGGTATTCTAGTAGGAGGTCTGGGAGTGGTATTACTTCCCAACCCAATATTTTCGGCCTTTTCCTTAGGATTTGTTCTTGTTTGTATATCTTTATTGTATATTTTATCAAATTCCCATTTTGTAGCTGCTGCACAACTCCTTATTTACGTAGGGGCCATAAATGTTTTAATAATATTTGCTGTTATGTTCATGAATGATTCAGAATATTCCACAAATTTAAATCTGTGGACCGTTGGGAATGGGATTACTTCGTTGGTTTGTACAACTATTCTTTTTTCATTAATTTCTACAATTCTCGATACGTCATGGTACGGGGTTATTTGGACTACAAGATTAAACCAGATTCTAGAGCAAGATTTAATAAGTAATAGTCAACAAATAGGAATTCATTTATCAACAGATTTTTTTCTTCCGTTTGAACTCATTTCAATAATTCTTTTAGTTGCTTTGATAGGTGCAATTTCGGTGGCTCGTCAATAAAAAACGTTCAATTAGTAAAAACTAAAGAAAACTTTGTGTATGTTATGATTTTTTTTTCATTCATTCAATTAAATTGGATTGAATACTATTTAATATTTTAAATATATATATTTTTTTTTTATAGATTTGAAATATTTTTTTTACCTAATTTTTACCTAAATATAGTTTTTATTCGTACTTTTTTGTTATATTCTAGTTGATTGAATCCGGTGAATTATTGTTCATATTGAAATGAATCAAAATTGATAAGGAGTTGCTGAATGATACTCGAACATGTACTTGTTTTGAGTGCCTATTTATTTTTGATTGGTCTTTATGGATTGATCACGAGTCGAAATATGGTTAGGGCTCTTATGTGTCTTGAACTTATACTCAATGCAGTTAATATGAATTTCGTAACATTTTCTGATTTTTTTGATAATTCCCAACTAAAAGGGGATATTTTCTGCATTTTTGTTATAGCAATTGCAGCCGCTGAAGCAGCTATTGGATTAGCTATAGTTTCGTCAATTTATCGTAACAGAAAATCTACTCGTATCAACCAATCGACCTTATTAAATAAGTAGCATAAAAAAAAATATATATAGATTTTTATTTGCATATATATATATATATAATAGGTTATGACTTACTAGATTATATTTGTGAAAATATAATAAATCAAAGTATTTTAGCCCCTTTTTTTAATCAATTGAGCCAGAATTCATTACAAAAATTCTATTTATTAAAGTAAATCATTGCTTCATCTAGTATTTTAATATATCATTCAGTTAGAAGTTTACTAGATTGAAATTTTCTGACATTCAAAAAACTATAGATCCTATGTCACATTCAGTAAAAATTTATGATACTTGTATAGGATGTACTCAATGTGTCCGAGCATGCCCTACAGACGTATTAGAAATGATACCTTGGGATGGATGTAAAGCTAAGCAAATAGCTTCCGCTCCAAGAACCGAGGACTGTGTTGGTTGTAAGAGATGTGAATCTGCCTGTCCGACGGATTTTTTGAGCGTTCGAGTTTATTTATGGCATGAAACAACTCGAAGCATGGGTCTAGCTTATTGATACGTTACCGAAAACCTCATTTGAATAAATTTGGAATAAATTTTATTTTTTTTATTGACAAGTACTCGTACTCAAAAAAGTTAAATTATATTTTTTTATTTATATATTTTTTTTGAGTACGCGTTCTTTGGACCTGGTGTATCTTGTCTTTACTACGAATGATTTTCCTTGGTTAACAATAATTGTTGTTTTTCCAATATCTGCTGGTTCGTTAATGTTATTTCTCCCGCATAGGGGAAATAAAGTAAATAAATGGTATACTATATGCATTTGTATCTTAGAACTTCTTCTAACGACCTACGCTTTTTGTTATAATTATAAAATGGACGATCCTTTAATTCAACTGTCCGAAGATTATAAATGGATAAATTTTTTTGATTTTTACTGGAGAATGGGAATAGATGGACTTTCTATAGGAACTATTTTACTGACGGGATTTATTACTACTTTAGCTACTTTAGCGGCTTTTCCTGTTACTCGGGATTCCCGATTATTCCATTTCCTGATGTTAGCAATGTACAGCGGTCAAATAGGATCATTTTCTTCTCGGGATCTTTTACTTTTTTTCATCATGTGGGAATTAGAATTAATTCCCGTTTATCTACTTTTATCCATGTGGGGTGGAAAGAAACGTCTGTATTCAGCTACAAAATTTATTTTATACACTGCAGGAAGTTCTATTTTTTTATTAATAGGAGTTTTAGGTATAAGTTTATATGGTTCGAACGAACCAACATTAAATTTAGAACTATTAGCTAATCAATCCTATCCTGTCACACTCGAAATACTATTTTATATTGGATTTCTTATTGCTTTTGCCGTCAAATCACCGATTATACCTTTACATACTTGGTTACCTGACACCCACGGCGAGGCACATTACAGTACCTGTATGCTTCTCGCTGGAATCTTATTAAAAATGGGAGCATATGGGTTGGTTCGAATCAATATGGAATTATTACCTCACGCTCATTCTATGTTTTCTCCTTGGTTGATGGTAGTCGGTACAATCCAAATAATTTATGCAGCTTCAACATCTCCTGGTCAACGTAATTTAAAAAAGAGAATAGCCTATTCTTCTGTATCTCATATGGGTTTTATAATTATAGGTATTGGTTCTATAACAGACCCTGGACTTAATGGAGCTATTTTACAAATAATCTCTCATGGATTTATTGGCGCTGCACTTTTTTTCTTGGCAGGAACTAGTTATGATAGAATTCGGCTTGTTTATCTTGATGAAATGGGTGGAATGGCTATCTCCATTCCAAAGATATTTACAATGTTTACTATCTTATCGATGGCTTCCCTTGCATTACCGGGCATGAGTGGTTTTGTTGCAGAATTAATCGTTTTTTTTGGAATAATTACTAGCCAAAAATATTTATTAATTTCAAAAATTTTAATTATTTTTGTAATGGCAATTGGAATGATATTAACTCCTATATATTTATTATCTATGTCACGCCAAATGTTCTATGGATACAAGTTAATTAATGTAAAAAACTTTTCTTTTTTTGATTCTGGACCCCGAGAGTTATTTCTTTCAATCTCTATTCTTCTACCAATAATAGGTATTGGGATTTATCCTGATTTTGTGCTCTCATTAGCAAGTGACAAGGTCGAATCCATTTTATCTAATTATTTTTATGGTTAGTTTTCAGGAAATAAAAAAAAGTATTAAATTGAATTGTAATCTGAAGTCTTTGGTCTTTGTATTGTGAGAACCTTTTGAATCATTGTACTACTTGATTCAAAAGGTTCTTGATTATTTACTACTAAAACTAAATTAGATTTCTTAACTTATATGAAGTTATATATAGATGCTATTCTTTTTTTTTTTTATTCCTTTTTTTTTTTGTTAATGTTTTATTTAATTCGATGTAAATGAACCATAACTATGTAAACCAATTCCTAAAAGATTGACGCCAAAATAGCATATCCAAATTAAAAGAAAGCCTATAGAAGCCACAATTGCAGAATTTATACCCCTAACATTCCTATTTGTTTTAATATGTAAATAAATTGCGAATATGGTCCAAGTAATAAACGCCCAAGTTTCTTTTGGATCCCAATTCCAATATGAACCCCACGTCTCATTAGCCCATACAGCTCCTGAAAGAATGCCGACGGTTAAAAAAATGAATCCAAGACTAATAATACGAAAACTCCAATAATCTAATTGTTCAATCAATTGATACCTATAATAATTTCGAGAAAAACTAAAATTAATGTTTTGTTGTAGTAAAATTGAATTTCTTTCATTTATGTCGTAAAGTACATCAAAAGAAAATAATTCATTTAAGAAATTTTTTTCTTTTATATTCTTTTTCCAAAAAGTAGGGCCAACTTTGCGAAATGTAATGACTAGAAGAGCTATTGATAATAATGATCCGCATAACAGAGCGCCATAGCCTAATATCATCATACTTACGTGCATCATTAACCACTGGGACTGGAGAGCAGGTACTAATATTGCAGACTGAGGCATTTTGTTTAAAAGACCTGAAGTAGCAAAACCCTGAATAAAAATAGCACTTGGCGCAGTTATTGCGTTTAGGTGATTTTTTTGTTTTTTATTAAAATAGGAAACAATATGAATAATGGAAAAAGCCCACGAAAGAAAAATTAATGATTCATATAAATTACTTAATGGAAAATGTCCTGAATAAATCCAACGAGTGAATAATAATCCTGTTATACCAAAAAACGTAATTACTATTCCTTTATCTGATGAATCAAAAAATCCTATGATTTCATCTAAATTAACTAATAAAGTTAAAAAATAAATTGTCAGTACAATAGAAACGACCGAAAAAGATATATGAGTTAATATATGCTCTAAAATTGAAAAAATCATAAAAAATTTGTTAAAAATTAATAAATTAATACTAGGTTTTACTCGATTTTCGAAAAAAGTCGGGTATTAGTTTGATTATAAAACTTATAATATAATATCTATTTTATAAGATCTTATGCCGCTACTCGGACTCGAACCGAGATGCTATAGCACTGCTTCCTAAGAGCAGCGTGTCTACCAATTTCACCATAGCGGCAACTTGTTCAAAACAATACTAACAAGTTTTTATTCAATCGTCGAGATAAAAATATAAATAAAGAGGCCAATTCAATGAAATTTACAATTGATTTCATGAAAAAAAACCTGTTTAAATAGGTTTTTGGGGTTTTAATTCAATTAAGATATTTTTTTTTACCTGAGTTAGTTTAAATTTTTTAAATTAACTTTTTGTACTTTCTTTTTTTTAGAATACAATAAAAAATGCGTTTTCTAAAAAGTAAAACTTCGCCAAAATCCTTAGAAAATTTAAATAAAATAAGATTTGCCTAATTGCTCAAGAAAAAAAAATAAAACCATCTGTTTTGCTACATCTTTTTTTATTGTACAAACATAAGATTTTTTGATCACTTAGAAATAATATATTATTATTTAGTATTATCTAATATTAACTTATTACGGATATATTATTTTATCAATTTGATTCCAATTAAAGAATATAACAATTCAGATAAATAATAATTCCTAAAGGTATAAAGTTAAAAGTTTTTCACTTAGAATTAATTAATTTTAAGAACCTATTTATTTCGCTTAAAGATCTTGTATTTACTCGTTAAGAGTAAATACAAGATCTTTTTTTATTTTTGCATCAAGTTAGTGATGGTGAAAATAAGAATCCCTTGTTTGGAAATTAAAAAAATAAAGTTAACTTTTATTTTTATCTATATATTGTCTTTTTTTTTTTTCCTCTTTTCGTTCCTAATTTATTTTTTTTCTAAAAAATTAGTTTTTTTGTTAGGATAATTCTATTTATTATAGTGTTTTTTATTTTTTTTGTTGTACAAAAAAACTTTTTGAATTACCTGTAGAAAGTGATTTACCTAACGAAAAAGCTTTCAACGATGTCCAATATCCCTTCCTTTTCCAAATTTTTTTACGAATACGCTTTTTCGAGATAGAAGTACGTTTTTTTGGAACTGCCATTCAAAAATGAAAAAAAGTTTTTCAGTGGTATAATTGGATGTCAAAGACATTTATTATGCTATTCTTTCATACTCCATATTGAGTTTTTTCTTTAAAATTTTATTATATATTATTTTCAAAACAAAAAAACATTCAAAAGTTTAAAACCCAACGGTTTTTTACTTTTTTTTTTTATTTTTGTTATTAAAATTTTATTTTATTTAACTTTTGAAATCCGTACGAGAGTGCTTATTTAATTAATCTCTACTGATAGATTGTATTATCACTAAAATTCTGAAATTTCTTCACTTCATATGTAACAAAAATATCGATTATAATAATCTTTCTTGCAAAAAAAAGATAACTTAGTGTACTGGAAGACAGTCACTAAATTCCAAAATTAAAATTAATTCCTTAATAATTCTAAATTATTAAACTCCAATAATTTTTTTATTTAAAGTTTTTTCTTATATCTTAATATATTTAATATTTTTTTGTCGTGTAAATCTTTGTTCTATTCTTAATATATGTATATAAATTATTGTAATACGGAATTATAATTAACTTTTTCTGTATCTGTATAAAATAACAATTTTATTTAGTAGTAATAAAAAAAGACAAATAATTTTTTTTGGAAATAGCTTAGTAATATTATTTAATCACTTCTAATTTTTTGATTTGAATATATATTTCTTTTCAAAGATTTATGAAGGATTTTACTAATTCAAAAAATTTATATTTCGGTTTGAAATCGCGTGCTTT